GTTCTCAACAGTTTGTGTAGCCATAAATCCTATTGTATTCATTGAGATCTGTTGACTTTGTATACCATTCTGTTGTAAATAAACGATCTTATGATAGATCTGTTGAGGTCTTAAAATTATATAATCATAATGGAAACAGCAACCCTAGTCGCCATCTTTATATCTGGTTTACTTGTAAGTTTTACGGGGTACGCCTTATATACCGCTTTTGGGCAACCTTCTCAACAACTAAGAGATCCATTCGAGGAACACGGGGACTAGTTGAAGTAATGAGCCTCCCAACATTGGGGGGCTCATTACTTCAATTGAGATAATGAAAAACCGTTTTATTTTTTAGTTGAAATTTTAGGCGGTTCTCGAAAAAAGATAGCGAAAAAAATTATCCCTAGAGTCGATACTAAAAGGAATGTATAAACCAATGCTTCCATAGATTCGATCGTGGTTTCCAATTATAGCTTCCCTACCTGTTTGTTTTTTCTTTTTTTGAATCATCTAGCAGGAGTCAAAAAAAGCGGCGATTCAAATTCACTCCGGTACTCTACGTAAAACCCCCGTAAAAAAAGAAAATCGAGGCGAAAAATATCAAAGCAGTCTTATATCAGACTCCCTGTCGTCTTGTAGTTGGATCTCCAAGTTTTTGGAATGCCCCAAACTCTACTTGAGCATCCAAATCCGGGTCAATACCAGCAAAAACATCTCGGAACAAGGTTCTAGCACCATGCCAAATGTGTCCGAAGAAGAAGAGCAAAGCAAACGAAGCATGACCAAAAGTAAACCAACCTCTTGGACTGCTACGAAAAACACCATCGGATTTTAAAGTCGCACGATCTAATTCAAAAATTTCACCCAATTGAGCGCGTCTAGCATATTTTTTCACAGTAGCAGGATCGCTATAACTGACTCCATTTAGTTCACCGCCATAGAACTCAACGGTTACACCTACTTGTTCAACACTATACTTCGATTCCGCCCTTCGAAAAGGAACATCAGCCCTAACAATTCCATCACCGTCTACCAAAACGACTGGAAATGTTTCAAAAAAAGTAGGCATACGACGTACAAAAAGCTCACGCCCTTCTTTATCTCTAAAGACAGGGTGTCCTAACCATCCAACCGCTATTCCATCTCCATTATCCATTGAGCCTGCTCTGAATAATCCTCCCTTTGCCGGATTATTACCAATATAATCATAAAAAGCTAATTTTTCAGGAATTTTAGCCCAGGCTTCTGATAAACTTTGATTTTCTGATAGTCCGGCACTAACTCGTCGATATATCTCTTGCTGGAAATAACCCTGGTCCCATTGATAACGAGTGGGACCAAATAATTCGATAGGAGTAGTTGCTGACCCATACCACATAGTTCCAGCAACAACAAAAGCTGCAAAAAAGACAGCTGCAATACTACTGGATAGCACGGTTTCAATATTTCCCATACGCAATCCTTTATATAGACGTTGTGGCGGTCGTACACTAAGATGGAATAGGCCCGCTAATATGCCCAATGTACCTGCTGCAATATGATGAGAAGCTATTCCTCCCGGGACAAAAGGATCAAAACCTTCCACGCCCCACGCGGGATTTACAGGTTGCACTGTTCCGGTTAGTCCATAAGGATCGGACACCCATATTCCAGGACCATATAAGCCCGTTACATGAAATGCACCAAAACCAAAGCAAGCCACCCCAGAGAGAAATAAATGAATTCCAAAGATCTTAGGCAAATCCAAAGAAGGTTTCCCTGTACGTTCATCAGAAAATATTTCTAGATCCCAATAAACCCAATGCCAGATAGCTGCCAAAAAGCATAAGCCAGAAAACCCAATATGCGCCCCAGCTACACCCTCATAACTCCAAATTCCCGGATTCGTTACAGTCCCTCCTGTGATACTCCAACCTCCCCAGGAATTGGTTATTCCTAAACGAGTCATGAACGGTATAACGAACATGCCCTGTCTCCACATTGGATCAAGAACAGGGTCAGAAGGATCAAAAACTGCTAATTCATACAGAGCCATTGAGCCTGCCCAACCAGCAACCAGAGCTGTATGCATTATATGAACGGCAAGTAACCGGCCGGGATCATTCAATACAACGGTGTGAACACGATACCAAGGCAAACCCATGGAAAACACCTCTTTCTCAAAGAAAAATAGACACTACCTAACTTTATTGCATTGAAAAAAACTATACTATGACTATATTCTACAGACCTCCCTTGTTAAGTGGATTAGTTCCTAACAAGAGTTAGTTGAATATTTATTCTATTCGTAGGAAAAAAGAGAAGCAGATTTATTCTATACTCGATAAGTACCAATATGCAATGGGGGTTGCTACCATTTTCTATGAGTAAATGTGTCTGTCTATCCGTATTTCTCATTAGAAGGGACTCTTTATCTTTCTTTCCACATGTTGCCAAAATCAATACGGTAAAGACAATACTCTAATGACAATAAAACCATATCGTTACGTTTCCATATCAAAGTGAAATATAGTATTTAGCTTTTTTTTTATTTCAATTCATGCCTATTGGTGTTCCAAAAGTACCTTTCCGGAGTCCTGGAGAGGAAGATGCATCTTGGGTTGACGTATAGCGCGACTTGTCAGATATATTGGGTCATATGGGATTTCCCCGTTCTCTCCCTCGATCGAGATATCCTCTCTTTCGCCCAAAAAGAAATTGAATCATACAAAAATTGGAGCGTGAAATCCATTATTTGGGAGGATTCATAGGACTATTTTCAATTAGAATAATTTATGGTTGACTTTGGTTGGACTCAAAAAATGAAGTATCCAGGCTCCGTTTAGAAAAAACCCAATTGGAAAGAAATCTATGATTACTACATGTATCATAAAGGATTCCTTTGTGTTATTTGTAAAGTTTAAACAAAAAGAGATGGTGATGAGAAGATTTGTCCTATATGCGATGCGCAAATCAAAAGAGGGCGGATCTTTACCCGGAGTAGAGCATAAACCTAAAAAGATGAAAGAGACCCACTCAGGAACAAGAAAACCCCATCGTGATTTGGATTGAATCTCGATGAAAGAATACATCAATGAAAAGTGAATTCAATAAGTTTATTGACCTTTTTTCTAGTAGAAGTAAGAAAGAAGTCGAAATTTTTGTTTATTTTAAAGTCGAAGAAAAAAGCCCTCTCGTTCCGAGTTGCAAAAAACATGAACATAGGAAAAACCAAGAAAGAGTACCTGAACCTATCTATACATTGATTCTTTTTTTGAGCCGTATGCATTAAAAGGTGCATGTACGGTTCTTAAGGGATATAATTTAACCCTAATCAACCGACTTTATCGAGAAAGATTACTTTTTTTAGGCCAAGCAATCGATAGCGAAATCTCGAATCAACTTATTGGGCTTATGGTATATCTCAGTATCGAGGATGATACCAAAGCTCTTTATTTGTTTATAAACTCTCCTGGTGGATGGGTAATACCTGGAGTAGCTATTTATGATACTATGCAATTTGTTCGACCAGAGGTCCATACAATATGCATGGGATTAGCCGCGTCAATGGGATCTTTTGTATTGGTTGGAGGAGAAATTACCAAACGTCTAGCATTCCCTCACGCTTGGCGCCAATGAGGTTTTACAATTTGAGAGAAAAAAGAAAACTATGCCTTCGCCATATGAACATTAAGTAATAATAGCATGGCACTTCGAATTCGATATGAATTTTTTTTCTTTTTTTAAGATTAGATTATGTATCGAGAGAGTAGTATGGGCTAAAAGGTATTTCCGATTTTGTTTTATCTATCGGGAGTCCAGTTTAGCGTCACAAACTTTTTGGTTTTCACACCGAAGGGCTCTTAACTATATTTATGTTATAAAATAAAAAAAGAGTGCGAAAAAAAAACAATATTTTTCCTGGTTGGATCAAAAAGAAACTTTGGGATTGCTTAATCAAATAAAAAAATCCATTTGAAAATAGAAAGCAACGGAGCCATCATAGTATTTTTTAACTACTCCTAAAACTAAAAGAAGGGTGGCAATTTGATCATTTATTTAACCATCCAAAGCTGGTAGATTCTATTTTTATCTTTCTTGCATTTAAATGGAAAGTAAGAGTCAATTTTATTGTAGAGCCGTATGCAATGCAGCAAAAACGATGCCCGTACGGTTGTTGAATTCTATCTATTAGTCTTTATCTTTCTTTTCTGTTCGTTTCATCACACCAGATAGAAAAACCCTCTACCATCAGGGTAATGATCCATCAACCTGCTAGTTCTTTTTATGAGGCGCAAACGGGAGAATTTATCCTGGAAGCGGAAGAACTGTTGAAACTACGCGAAACCATCACGAGGGTTTATGTACAAAGGACGGGCAAACCATTATGGGTTGTATCTGAAGACATGGAAAGAGACGTTTTTATGTCAGCAACAGAAGCCCAAGCTTACGGAATTGTTGATCTTGTGGCAGTTGACTAACAAAGTTGGATTTTGGGGAAATCTTCGCTTGGGGATTATATTTCCGAGATTCTATTATATTCTATTGTATTAATATTAAATAGAAAAAATTAGAACAAAGTTATAATAATCCGGTTAGGATCAATCTAAACCAGCCCATTATGTATATGATTCAACATGCCAACTATTAAACAACTTATTAGAAATACAAGACAGCCAATTCGAAATGTTACGAAATCTCCCGCTCTTCGGGGATGTCCTCAGCGTCGAGGAACATGTACTAGGGTGTATGTGCGACTCGTTTAGATCATGAGCTGGTACAAAAAAAGCAATAAAACCGCTTTCCAGTATGAATGATCAATACCGATGAATAGGATAGATAGAATGGAAGACGTAACTCTATTCTCACTATTTAAATTTAAAATAAGTAAATTGATCCCTTTATTGTGTATGAAGTTTATGGTTTTCGTTGGTGCAAACCCAATTGTTTAAAATGAGAAGAAATTCTCCATTGGTAGCAAATCAAATGGTTATCCATTAAGCGGAGAAAATTTTATGAAAATAAAAAAAAACATAAAAATAAAGTTTCCACCCGGTCAAGAACGGACTCCGAGGGTCAGCTACCAAGCTAATTTTCATAATTAAATACCGTTACTGTATAGGTGGGTCTCATTGTGAAAGACCTATTACTGGATAATTCATTGGTAGAGCCGAAGAGTGTGGTGTGAACTATACAAGTTACCAATAACATTGATTAAATGAAGTGAAGTAAAGGCTCCGGTGTATAGAGAAGACCTCACCGTTTAAGAAAGAACCATAGAAACGATGGAACCCACTATTTCTTTATCCACTTTCTTTTTTTGACACTTAGCAAAAGAAAATTTATGATTTATTTCGTATTTCGCAGTAAAATACCTAAAAAAGGGAAAATAGTGGGCGGGAAGGTTATAGTAGCGAAAGCCATTGGAATTTATATTTTATACATTGGAAAAATCCGTTTAGTTATTAATAGACCGGGACGAAGGAAAAGAATAACTGAAAGAAAAGAAATCAATTAGTTATTTGTCAAAGTTTTATTTATTCAATGACCAGAATTAAACGCGGATATATAGCTCGGAGACGTAGAACAAAAATTCGTTTATTTGCATCAAGCTTTCGAGGGGCTCATTCAAGACTTACTCGAACTATTACTCAACAGAAAATAAGAGCTTTGGTTTCCGCTCATCGAGATAGGGATAAGCAAAAAAGAAATTTTCGTCGTTTGTGGATAACTCGGATAAACGCAATAATTCGGCAAGGGGGAGTATCCTATAGTTATAGTAAATTCATACATGATCTATACAAGAGACAGTTACTTCTTAATCGTAAAATATTGGCCCAAATAGCTATATCAAATAGGAACTGTCTTTATATGATTTCCAACGAAATAAGAAAAGAAGTAGATCAGAAAGAATACAGTGGAATAATCTAAAAAAAGTTCCCCGGAGATTGAACTCCGGGAAGGTGGAGTTGAAATGACTATGAGCAAATATGCTAAAGTAATTAACATGAATGAACGCGTCAAAAATAAATCTTTTTTTCTTCGTTTTTTTCTTACGACATGATAAGAAACTATGGCTTCTCGGATTTGTAGACCAAAACACCAATCCGCCTTGAAGCTCGGGTTGGAATTCTGATTCAAGTGAACAAAGAATAAGCCTATTTATTTCGGGTTCTAAGACCAGTAGTTCTAGAGGTCGACTCGGTTCTTTCAAATTGTTTCTCATTATTGAGAAAAGGTAACAAAGATAAAATACGAGCTTGTTTTATAGCAATAGTAATTAATCGTTGTTGTTTCAAGGTCAATTTATTCACTCGTCTAGATAATATTTTTCCTTGTTCGCTAATAAATCGACTAATTAAACTCATGTTTCTATAATCAATTCGATCCCCCGATTGAATCGGGGGCAAACGCCTACGAAAAGATCGTTTGGATTTCAAAAAAGGTCGCTTGGATTTATCCATGGTTTGTTTGTTTTGTTTTTTTCTTATCCGGAAAATCCTATTTATTAATTGTGTTATTAATTGTGATTTTAACCCCAAATAGGATTCTTTTTTATTGAAATATGTTCTATATAATGTCATTTTTCCGCTTTCAAGGAAAGGAGGATAAGACCTATTTTATCTGGTTCAATTTATTTCTTAATTTCCCCATGAATCACATGTTTGTAACAATAGGGACAGAATTTTCTTAATTCTAATCGATTAGGCGTATTGTGCCGGTTCTTTTGAGTAATATATCTGGAAATGCCCGTTGATACCTTCTTAAGACCATTTCGGGTACAACTGTTACATTCTAAAATCACTGTTACTCGTGCATCTTTCCTCTTGGCCATGAACCTCCTTTGAATTTTTAATTTACTCAACTCTTCTACTTGATTTTGATTTGAAACGAAGAAAAAGAAAGCAAGGAAAAAATAACAAATAGAAATTACTAACTTTAAATTCAATTCTAAAAGATCAAAATCAAGAAAGATAAAGTAATAATAAATAAAAGCCATAGTCTAAGTAAGAGACAATGATTTAGAAATTTGATTTAAACCTGACGAAAGGTATTTTCGTTAAAGATCTTGTATTCTTGCCTTTGACCCTACCCTACTCTACTCCCATGCCTCCATTTATTCATTTCATTTGAACCCTGAGTCCCGGCGACGTTAAATCTACTTTTATTCTTTCTCTTTCGTCCCTTATTTTTTTTATATAATAAAAATAAAAGAAAAGGGAAAAAAGAGAAATTAAGGGAAGTGGTAGGGATTAGTCACCCATATTTAAATATTTAATTCGCTCTATCTAATATCCGTCATCCCTTCCGCTGTAAATAACTAGAATGAAAAAAACGGGAATGTCAACGCATCTGGAAAAAAACGATTAATCTCTATCAATAGACCTGCTAAAGCCCCGAACCATAGCGTACTTAGTACCGGGGCCACGGAGAGATATGTTTTTAGATCTCGCATTGAAAAACCTCCCTTTTTTTATTGTAATACATAAAGATAATGCATATCATATATAATAAGATGCATTTCTAGTTAAGGTCTAC